AACACAATTTCTGCCGATTTTTCATATAAAAAAACGAAAAGACTTATTATATATATATTATATATATACAAAATATAGCATACAAAAATGAGTATTTTTTAGAAATACTTGCGAAGAGGAGATGTGTTTTTTTCTATTTTCATTTTAAGACAAGGAAAATCTTATCATCCTCGTCAATTTGATTTGAATTAGGAATTCGGCGTACAACCCTAAGTGGCCCTTAACTACGTATGATATGCATCTGATCATATATAACATTATTTTTATGTATTATAATAAAAACAGGAGGTTTTTCAATGCGAGATCTAAAAACATATCTCTCCGTGGCCCCAGTACTAAGTACGCTATGGTTCGGGGGCAGGTCTATTGATAGAAATTAATCGTTTTTTCCCAGACGCGTTGACATTCCCCTTTTTTTCATTCTAATGATATATATTATAGATACAATAAAATATCTGTGATGTGACTAATTGCCCCTCCCCTTTAATTCTCTTTTTTAGTTATTATATTTAGAATAAGGGACGGAAGAGAAAGAATATAAATGAATTCAACGTCTACTAGACTGGTATTCAAATTATAATTAAATGGATATGGGGATAGAGTAGTAAAATGCGGGTCTAGGGGAAGAATACAAGATCTTTAATTGAAATAACGTATTTCGAATTGAAATAGAGTTTCTAAATCATTATCTTACTTATTAGTTACTATGGCTTTGATTTATTATTACTTTATTGATTCATTTTGATCTTTTAGGGTTGGATTTCAAATTAGTAACTTCTATTTTTTCTTCCTTTATTTTTCTTCGTTTCGAATCAAAATAGAAGAGTTGAGTAAATCAAAAATCCAACGGAGGTTCATGGCCAAGAGCAAAGATGCGCGAGTAACGGTGATTTTGGAATGTACTAATTGTATCCGAAACGGTGTTAAGAAAGTACCACCGGGCATTTCTAGATATATTACTCAAAAGAACCGGCATAATACGCCTAATCGATTAGAATTGAGAAAATTCTGTCCCTATTGTTCCAAACATATGATTCATGGGGAAATAAAGAAATAAATCGAACCAAGTATGTCTTATCCCTGAAAAGAGAAAGATGGCATTATATAGAACATATTTCAATTTAAATAAAAAATAATCCTATTGGGGGTGAAGATGACAATTAATAAATAGGATTTTCGGGATAAGAAATAAACTAAACAAACAAACCATGGATAAATCCAAGCGACCTTTTCTTAAATCCAAGCGATCTTTTCGTAAGCGTTTGCCCCCGATTCAATCGGGGGATCAAATTGATTATAGAAACATAAGTTTAATTAGTCGATTTATTAGTGAACAAGGAAAAATATTATCTAGACGAATGAATAGATTGACCTTGAAACAACAACGAGTAATTACTATTGCTATAAAACAAGCTCGTATTTTATCTTTGTTACCTTTTCTCAATAATGAGAAACAATTTGAAAGAACAGAGCCGCCCACTAGAGCTACGGGTCTTAGAACCAGAAATAAATAAGCTTCTTCGTTGGTCACTTGAATTAGAATTCCAATCCGGACTCAAACACGGATTGGTGTTTTGTTCGACAAATCCGAGAATCCATATTTTATTATCGTAAGAAAAAATGACTCAAAAAAATTTATTGAAATTGAACGTGTTCATTCATTTTGACTACTTTCAAGCATATTTTTATCTTATAGTAATTTCGACCCCACCCCCCCCGGAGTTCATTCTCCGGGGAACTCCATTTAAATTATTCCAGTGTATTCTTTCCGATCTGTTTCTTTTATAATTTCGTTGGAAATCATATAAAGACAATTCCTATTTGATATAGCTATTTGAGCTAGTATTTTACGATTCAGAAGCAACTGTCTCTTGTATAGATCATGTATTAATTTTCTATAACTATAGGATACTCCCCTTTCGCGGATTACTGCGTTTATTCGGGCGATCCACAAACGACGAAAATTTATCTTTTGCTTATCCCTATCCCGATGGGCCGAAAACAAAGCTCTTATTTTCTGTTGAGTAATAGTTCGAGTAAGCCTTGAATGAGCCCCTCGAAAACTTGATGCAAATAAACGAATTTTTGTTCTACGTCTCCGAGCTATATATCCGCGTTTAATTCTGGTCATTGAATAAATAAAACTTTAACGAATAACTAAATAGATTTCTTTTCTTTCCGTTATCCTTTTGCCCGCCCTGGTCTATTAATAACCAAACGGATTTTTCCAATGTATAAAATACAAATTCCAATGGCTTTGGCTACTATAACCTTCCCGACCACGATTTCTTTTAGGTATTTCACTGTGAAATACAAAAGAAATGAGAAATTTTCTTTTGATAGGTGTCAAAAATATAGTCAAATCAAAATTAAATGGATAAAGAAATAGCGGGTTCCGTCGTTTCTATGGTTACTTCTTAAACGGTGAGGTCTTCTCTATACACCGGAGCCTTTAAACTTCATTTAATTAATGTTTTTGGTAACTTGTATAGTTCACAACATACTCTTTGGCTCTACCCCCTAAATTGTAACAGATCTTTCCCAACGAGACCCACCTATACAGTAACGGTATTTAATTATGAAAGTTAGCTGGATAGCTGACCCTCGTAGTCCGTTCTTGACCGAGTGAAAACTTCATTTTTTTGACCGAAAAATAAGATTTCCTCCGCTTAATGGATAATCATTTGCTACCAATGGAGAATTGCTTCTCATCTTAAATTCAGGTGATTGGGTTTGCACCAATGAAAACCATAAACTTTATCCACAATATAAGGATCAATTTGTTTATTTTTAGATAATGAATGAAGTCCGCTCTTCCATTCTATCTTATTCACGAGTATTGATCATTAAGCGGTTTTCTTGCTTTTTTTTTGTGGGAGCTGATGTGATGATCTAAACGAGTCGCACATACACCCTAGTACATGTTCCTCGACGCTGAGGACACCCCCCGAGAGCGGGGGATTTCGTGACATTTTGAATTGGCTGTCTTGTATTTCTAATAAGTTGTTTAATAGTTGGCATGTTGAATCATATATCTACAAAGGCTGGTTTAGATTGATCCTAACCGGATGATTATGGATTTTTTCTAATAGCTTTATAGTATTAATAGCTCTAGTAAACTCGAAGATAAAATCTAAAATCACGGATTTGAACAAAATCTATTTTTTTCATTCAACTGCTACAAGATCAATAATTCCATAAGCTTTGGCTTCTGTTGCTGACATAAAAACGTCTCTTTCCAGGTCTTCCGATACAACCCATAAAGGGTTGCCCGTCCTTTGTACATAAACCTTTGTGATGGTTTCGCGTAGTTTCAGCAGTTCTTCCGCTTCCAGGATAAATTCTCCCGCTTGTGACATATGAAAAGAACTCGCGGGTTGATGGATCATTACCCTGATGATAGAAGGGTTCTCTATCTCGTGTGATAAAACGAACAGAAAAAAGATAAAGAATAATAGGAAAAAAGATAGAATTGAACAACCGTACGGGCATCATCTTTTGTGCATTGCATACGGCTCTACAATAAAATTGACCCTTAAACCTTTCATAAAGATAAAAATACAATCTATCAACCCCCGATGGGTAAATGGTCAAATTGCCACCCTTTCTTTCGGAAGAGTTCAAAAAATACTATGATGGCTCCGTTGCTTTCTATTTTAAAACGAATTCTTTTTTGTCTTTGATGCAGCAATCCCAAAGTTTCTTTTTGATCCAACAAAAAAAAAAGGAAAAATCTTGTTTTTCGCACTCTTTTTTTACAACATAAATAGAGCCCGCGAGTATGAAAACAAAAAAAGTTTGTGACGCTGAATTGGACTTCCGATAGATAAGAGAAAATCGGAAATACCTTTAATCTCATACGACTCTTTCGATACATAATCGAACCTTTTGAAAAAAAAAAGAATACACAATTTTTTTTCATATCGAATTCTAAGTGCCATGCTATTATTACTGAATATTCATATGGCGAAGGCATAGTTTGCTTTTTTCTCTCAAATAAAAAACCCCATTGGCGCCAAGCGTGAGGGAATGCTAGACGTTTGGTAATTTCTCCTCCAACCAGGATAAAAGATCCTATTGACGCGGCTAATCCCATGCATATTGTATGGACCTCTGGTCGCACAAATTGCATAGTATCATAAACAGATACTCCAGGTATTACCCACCCGCCAGGAGAGTTTATAAACAAATAAAGATCTTTGCTCTCATCCTCCATACTGAGATATACCATAAGACCAATAAGTTGATTCGAGATATCACTATCAATCCCTTGTCCTAAAAAAAGTAATCTTTCGGAATAAAGTCGGTTGAGTAGGGTAAAATTGTATCCCCTAGGAACCGTACACGCACCGTTTGATGCATACGGTTCAAAAAAATTTGCGAAAAAAAAAAAAAGAATCAACGGCTAGATTCGAGCCCTCTTTCTTTTTTCCTATTCTTTTTTATATTTTATAGCAGGTTTTTGCTAACTTCTAACGAAAGGGCTTTTTCTTCGATTTTTCAATAAAGATAGATTTTGACTTCTTTTCTTTCTTTTTATAATAGAAAAAAGTAGATGAACTTATCGAAGTCACTTTTCATTGATGTATTGTTTCATCGAGATTCAATCCAAATCACGATGATATTTTCTTGTTCCTGAATGGGTCTCTTTAATCTTTTTAGGTTTATGCTCTACTCCGGGTAAAGATCCGCCCGATTTTGATTTGCACATATAGGACAAATCTTCCCATCACCATTTCTTTTTTTTTCATGATTTTACAAATAACAAACGGAAATCTTTTATGATACGCGTAATAATCATAGATCTAATTATTACTAATTGGGTTTTTTCTAAACGGAGCTTGGATAGTTCATTTTTTGAGTCCAACCAAAGTCAACCATAAATTATTCGAATTGATAAAATTCCCCCAAACAATGCATCTAATTGCACTTCACGCTCCAATTTTTTGATAATTGCATTTATCTTTTATCTTTCTTGGGCGAAACAGAGGATATCTCACTCGGGGGAGAAAACGGGGAAATCCCATATGACACAATATGTCTGACAAGTCGCACTATACGTCAACCCAAATTGAACTTTCCTCTCCAGGAATTCTTAAAGGTACTTTTGGAACACCAATAGGCATGAATTGAAAAGAAAAAAGAACTAAATACTATATTTCACTTTGATGTGGAAACGTAACAATATGGTTTTACTATCTTTAGAATATTGGTTCTACCATATTTTTCATTTTATCCCGAGATTAGAAAAATTAAGAAAGAAAGACAAAGTAAATAACGGAAAATTTTTACGAGCGGGTTTTTCTAATGATAAATAAGGATTTACTCATAGAAAATAGAATAAATCTGCTTCTCTTTGTTCCTACGAATAGAATAAATATGAATCTAACCCTTGTTAGGAAATAATCTTCCGAAGAAGGGGAGTCCAGAAGATAGTCTTAGTATAGTCTTTTCCAATGCAATAAAGTTACGTAGTGTTTCTTTTTCTTTGATATTAAGGGGTATTTTCATGGGTTTGCCTTGGTATCGTGTTCATACCGTTGTATTGAATGATCCCGGACGGTTGCTTGCTGTTCATATAATGCATACAGCTCTGGTTGCTGGTTGGGCGGGCTCAATGGCTCTGTATGAATTAGCAGTTTTTGATCCTTCGGACCCTGTTCTTGATCCAATGTGGAGGCAGGGTATGTTCGTTATACCCTTCATGACTCGGTTAGGAATAACCAATTCGTGGGGAGGTTGGAGTATTACAGGGGGGACTGGGACAAACCCGGGGATTTGGAGTTACGAAGGTGTAGCTGGGGCGCATATTTTGTTTTCTGGCTTATGCTTTTTGGCAGCTATCTGGCATTGGGTCTATTGGGATCTAGAAATATTTTGTGATGAACGTACAGGGAAACCTTCTTTGGATTTGCCCAAGATCTTTGGAATTCATTTATTTCTCTCCGGGGTGGCTTGCTTTGGTTTTGGTGCATTTCATGTAACAGGCTTGTATGGTCCTGGTATATGGGTGTCCGATCCTTATGGACTAACGGGAAAAGTACAACCTGTAAATCCGTCGTGGGGCGTGGAAGATTTTGATCCTTTTGTTTCGGGAGGAATAGCTTCTCATCATATTGCCGCAGGTACATTGGGCATATTAGCAGGTTTATTCCATCTTAGCGTCCGACCGCCACAACGTCTATACAAAGGATTGCGTATGGGAAATATTGAAACCGTACTCTCTAGTAGTATCGCGGCTGTCTTTTTTGCAGCTTTTGTTGTTGCTGGAACTATGTGGTATGGTTCAGCAACGACCCCTATCGAATTATTTGGTCCCACTCGTTATCAATGGGATCGGGGTTACTTCCAGCAAGAGGTATATCGAAGAGTTAGCCTCGGGCTAGCAGAAAATCAAAGTTTATCAGAAGCCTGGTCGAAAATTCCTGAAAAATTAGCTTTTTATGATTATATCGGCAATAATCCAGCAAAGGGCGCATTATTCCGGGCCGGATCAATGGATAGCGGAGATGGAATAGCAGTTGGGTGGTTAGGACACCCGGATAAAGAAGGGCATCAGCTTTTTGTACGTCGTATGCCTACGTTTTTTGAAACATTTCCAGTCGTTTTGGTAGACGGCGATGGGATTGTTAGAGCCGATGTTCCTTTTAGAAGGGCAGAATCGAAGTATAGTGTTGAACAAGTAGGTGTAACTGTTGAGTTCTATGGTGGCGAACTCAATGGAGTCAGTTATAGTGATCCCGCTACTGTGAAAAAATATGCTAGACGCGCCCAATTGGGGGAAATTTTTGAATTAGGATCGCGCGACTTTGAAATAGGATGGTGTTTTTCGTAGCAGTCCGAGGGGTTGGTTTACTTTTGGACATACTTCGTTTACTTTGCTCTTTTTCTTCGGACACATTTGGCATGGTGCTAGAACCTTGTTCCGAGATGTTTTTGCTGGTATTGACCCAGATTTGGATGCTCAAGTAGAGTTTGGAGCATTCCAAAAACTCGGGGATCCTTCTACAAGAAGGCCGGCAGTCTGATACAAGACCACTGCTTTGGTATCATTCGCCTCTATATTTTTGGAGGGGATTTTACATAGAATAGAGTACTGGAGTGAATTTGAATCGTTTTTGACTCTTGCTTTGTCGATATGATTCCCAAAATAAAAAAACCGGGTTAGGGAAGCTATAATTTTAAACCGCGATCAAATTTATGGAAGCATTGGTTTATACATTCCTTTTAGTCTCGACTCTAGGGATAATTTTTTCGCTATCTTTTTTCTAGAACCACCTAAAGTTCCAACTAAAAAGATGAAATGATTTTTCATTATCTTAATTGAAGTAATGAGCCTCTTCATGTTGAAGAGGCTCATTACTTCAACTAGTCCCCGTGTTCCTCGAATGGATCTCGTAGTTGTTGAGAAGGTTGCCCAAAAGCGGTATATAAGGCGTACCCGGTAAAACTTACAAGTAAACCAGATATAAATATGGCGACTAGGGTTGCTGTTTCCATTATGATTATATAATTTCAAGACCCCAACGGATCTATCACCAAATCGTTTATTTACAACGTAAGGGTATACAAAGTCAACAGATCTCAATGAATACAATAGGATTTATGGCTACACAAACTGTTGAGAACAGTTCTAGAGCGCGCCCAAGACGAATTAATGCAGGGGGTTTATTAAAACCATTGAATTCGGAATATGGTAGGGATGGGGAACGACTCCTTTGATGGGTGTCGCAATGGCTCTATTTGCAGTATTTCTATCTATTATTTTGGAGATTTAGAATTCTTCCGTTTTGTTGGATGGAATTTCAATGAATTAAATCTATAAGAACCACAAAGTACTAGCTTTTGAATAAAAAATAAATCGGTTTAGAACTGAGATTTCTGGTCTATTCTATTTTGGTAGTTCGATCGTGGAATTTTTTTCTTTCTGTATTTCCGGAATATAAGTGTGTGACTTGTTAGAATTTATTCTATTGATAGTAACAGAGAATAGGTCTGTCACCTTGGTTCGACTTCGTCGGATATTTATTCGAGTATCTGTAACACGAACTATATGAACTAGATTAAGAAATCTTTGAACTATGATTCATACTTAATATTTGACCTCGTGTCCGGCTCCAAAAAAATTCCAAACAGTTTGAAAAACTAAAACCAAAAAATATTTATTTTTGTTTTAGTCTAATTCATGGAATACGTGATGATCTAATGGTTCTTACTCAGGGACTCCTTGGCTTAGCTTATGATTTTTTATTGAATCATCGTGGTTCTAGTATGAATCTGAGGTTTTAATCGATTCATAGGGTCTTAACAAGAGAATTCCTATCAATTCAATAATAAAGAAAGGAAAAAAGCAACATTATAATTATAGACAAAAACAAATATAAAGAAAAAGACATAGGTAAAGAGAGGATTCAAGAGGTCTGTCAGGATCAACATAAAGACGATTGAGCCGACTTTATATTTTGGTATTATCACTACAAAGAAAAGCTTTCGGATTTTTTCCTCTTTCGTACATTTAGAAAAGATTTATATCGTAGATTCAGAAGTTTCAAACTTTCTATTACATATCCGACTATTTGTTTTATTTGGGTGTTTTTGCTTGAGCTGTACGAGATAAAAGTCTCATATACGGTTCTGAGGGGGGGTTACTCTATCTCAATAAAGTCTATGATTGGTTCGAAGAACATCTCGAGATTCAGACGATTGCGGATGATATAACTAGTAAATATGTTCCTCCCCATGTCAATATATTTTATTGTTTAGGGGGAATTATGCTTACTTGTTTTTTAGTACAAGTCGCTACGGGGTTTGCTATGACTTTTTACTATCGCCCAACCGTTACTGAAGCTTTTGCCTCTGTTCAATACATAATGACAGAAGCGAACTTTGGTTGGTTAATCCGATCAGTTCCTCGGTGGTCGGCAAGTATGATGGTCCTAATGATGATTCTACATGTTTTTCGCGTATATCTGACCGGTGGGTTTAAAAAACCACGCGAATTTACTTGGGTTACAGGCGTGGTTCTGGCAGTATTGACCGCAACTTTTGGCGTAACTGGTTATTCCTTACCTCGGGACCAAATTGGTTATTGGGCGATAAAAATTGTAACGGGTGTACCTGAGGCTATTCCTGTAAATAGGATCGCCTTTGGTAGAATTATTGCGCGGAAGTGCTAGTGTGGGACAATCCACCTTGACTCGTTTTTATAGTTTACACACTTTTGTATTGCCGCTTCTTACTGCTTTATTTATGTTAATGCACTTTCTAATGATACGTAAACAGGGTATTTCTGGTCCTTTATAGAGAAGATATTTAATAGATATTTGGAATCAATTATCTATCTCCTTAGAGGAGGAATAATAGAATTTTATTGCTATAAGTATGGATTTTTGAAACTAATAAGACATGTTTTTGGATATTTCCCTTTCACTAATCGTGTCAAATAAATAGTATTTTTGTGAGGGTGAGGGGAATTTTCCGAAGAGAAAATGGATTCTGGGAGTGTGTGGCTTGAACTATTGATTGGTCTGTGTAGATATAGGTCTGCCACATTGGAATTCACAACCCAATGTGTCTTTGTTTCAACCACCGCGCAACCCCTTCCTTGGGCTGGTTTGCTTGAAGCGAATCTTTTCTATGATCAGACCCGAATCGTGTTGTCCATGAGCAGGCTCCGTAAGATCTAGTATAAGGAAATGAAATAGATATAGATTCTCTTTTATTTTCTCTATTTAACTTACTTAATTTCCTATACTTGTACGTAAAATTCATATAGTATGGAAATGCATTCATTTCCTCTGCATTTGCATTGATATGATCGATAATACTATCGGAGTTAAATAAGAGATCTAAAGAAAAATTTTTAGGCCAGACAAAATTAGTAACAAGTAAACCTTTTGTGTGTATATCTCCAACTATTTTGGAGATAAGATAGTAATCATAAAGTGTGAGACGACCCAGAAAGCACTTGATGATCTCATGATCAACTTTGCAAGCCGAC